TGATCCCCAAAAAACTTTTCCTTGATACCTAACATAATGAATAAACGGATCCTTGAACAACCTCAGCTTAGTTTGAATAGAAAACACTTCTTGTAGAAGTGTGTTTTTTTTTTCATAGAAGTGGATTCGCTCAAAAAAGACTCCAAAAGATGTTGATCGTAAATGCAACGATTGGTTACGCAGAAACCCGAAAATGAATTCGGATTCGCAGACATGCGAATTATACAGGAACAACAAAGATTTTTGATTCCTTTTAAAATTTAAAAAACTGGAAATGGGTTTCTTTAGTGTAATAAAGCTATCCCAATTATCATACTTATAAAGAAAGAATCGTACTAAATGTAACGAAGAAGCATCTTTCACCCAGTAGCGTAGGGTTTGAACCAATATCTCGAGATGGATGGGAATGGTTATTTCTATATCTGACACAGAAGTTAAATGTATAAATTGATCTTCTAAAAACGGAAATAAGGAATGAATTGAGCGTAAATTCTGAAATTTTACGATTTCTTTCTTTGCAAAAGAAGATTCTAGTCGTAGAGAAAAAAAAATTTCTATAATTACTGAAAAAGCTTCTGATAGCATTTGAGAATACAAATTCTTGTTGTGCCCCAAAAATAAATTTTTGTTAGAACCATTAGTAAAAAGAGCAAAATGCTTCTGTTGATACATTCGATTAATTAAACGCTTAAGAAGTAGAAAACTAAATTTTTTGTCATAATCCACATTTTCCAACAAAACGGATCTATGATCATGAGCAAATGAAGAAATATACTCTTGAAAAATAAGTGGATATAGGAAGTCATGTTGATGAGACTTAGCAAGTTCTAAATATCCTTTAACTTCCTCCATTTTAAATGGAACTTCGATTTAAATAAAAGATAATGGATTTCGTGGATTATCAAATGATACATAGTGCGATACAGTCAAAACAAGGTATTAGAGGAAAAAATACCCCGGAGATAAGGAAACTGATCAACGGACTCTCTATCCTCTCTTTTCCATATAAAAACTGAGTATTCATTATAGTAGAAGAAGGTGATTAGAAATCCTTTATTTTTTCAACTTAATCGCTCTTTTGATTTTGGAAAATGGATACTTATCAATCTACGGCTTCTTTTACACAGTCATCTCCACTCTAAAAAGGAGAATAGTTAGGATTTTTTTAATGGATAATCCATTCATGGGAGAAGCCTTTCCCGTAGCAGGCACTAATATATTTTTAACGTATAATTAGATCGGGTATTCATTCAAATTACGAACATAAGCACGTGGCTTTTTGTTTCCCTAAAATTGGAGCCAAAAGGCTCTATCCATTTATTCACCTGACCCAACTTTCAATTCATTTTTTGCTCCAAGAATTAAAATCATGACCGAGTTTTGCAGAATTAAATATTCTCAGACTTCTCTATTGATACGACATGCTATTTTTTCCAGTCATTCCCATTTAGGATCAGTCGTGGTCGTACAAACTCTACCGACGGTACGGACGAATCCCTTGCTTCATACAGATATGTAAAAGATCCTAGTCGCACTTAAAAGCCGAGTACTCTACCGTTGAGTTAGCAACCCCAAACCAAAAAGGAAAGTCTATAAATCCAGTCAAAACCAAACTAAAGATTGCATGACACAATCAAAACACTGAATTAAATTAAAAACTAATAAAAATGAAGGAAAAAAACAAGAATCTATGGAACAAAGATACATAGATCTTTTTCTTTTTAGTCACGATTTAATTATATTTGTTCAATAGACTGTTGTCAAGATAAATGTTCAGAAAAGAATATAATACAAAAAGGGCAACAAATTGCATTCGAAATTACTAAGAAAAAAAGAAGGACTTGTGTTGGATTGGCACTACATGGATTAGCTACATATCTAAATATAGATAAATAAAAACTAAATGGAAATAGCAAAGACAAAGATGAAAAAAAATAAAAATATACTGGGATTAATTAATCAATAAAATAATAAGTTGACAAAGCAAGTTTAATCTCGTCTTTTAGAACTCCAACCAAAACCATCCAATTAAAGTTACAGGGAATATCAAAATTTTCGATTTATAAGATCCAAGTTCTTGAGCTATTCTATTCATTTGCAGATTTTTCTATCAATACATATACATACAAGGTATTTTCTTTCTTATCATGGGATTTTATAGGAACAAAAAATGGGTTCTGATTAGAGTAAGACTAAGAAAACGAATAGATCCGAGTCATACCCACACTCTTTTTTTGTATTATTTCTTTAATTTCGATTGATTAAGAAAAAGTTCCCTAAATACATCTGCCTTCTTTGAAATATCATGAACAGTTCCTGTCGGTTGAGCACCCTTTTCAAGGAAATAGAGAAGAGCAGGAACGTTTAACTGGGTTTGATTTCTTATCGGATCATAAAAACCCACTTTACGAAGATCTCTTCCTTCTCTTCGGGCTCGGACATCAATTGCAACAATTCGATAAACAGCTCATTGGGATAGATATAAGACCCCCCCCTAGAACCGTATAAGAAGTTTTCCCTTCGTACGGCTCAAGAAAAAATGATTCGAAATTCTATAATTTAATTTGAATGCCAAGTAGATCCCTAAAATCATTAAACAAATAGAATCAAAATAGCGCCCTTTCTTATTTCGAAAAAAAAAAAACAAAAAAGGCATTCGTCCTCATAACTCAAGTTCGATAACTCTCAAATAGTTCAAAGAATGACCTTAGGCATTTTCGTTATTGAGCGGTCTCTAACCTCTTTCTGTCCCGTTTAGAAGTTTTTTATTCCTCTCTCTAGTTATTAACTAGTTATTAAGACAATTGAAAAAAGTCTTTCCTTGTTCCACGATCTTTTATCTTTGTTTTGAATCCTTAGGTTTAGACATTACTTCGGTGATCCTTAATCATTTCAAAATGGCAGCAACATACCCTTTTTTTAGGCTTTCTTATATCAAAGAATCAAATCCAGTCGAATGCTTGATTTCCGCTTTATCCACTTTGAATCAAAAGAGTTTTAACAACTCGAAAAACGGGTTTGAAATGTGCTCGAATTTGATCCTTTTGATTTGAAGATACACTTACGAAGTTGTTCCAACTTAGTCATTGGCACTCACCCTAGATCCCTGCCCCTGAGAAATCAATCAATACTTTAGACTTTAGACTCGAGCTCCGTCATATTATGGACTATTTGAATTACAATCGAGAGTAATAGAACAGACCAAAAGATGTCGAGCCAAGGGCACTTTCATTGCTATCTAAAATGACGGATGTAAGAAATCCACAGCTGATCATGTCCTTCAAGTCGCACGTTGCTTTCTACCACATCGTTTCAAACGAAGTTTTACCATAACATCCTATAGTTTAGAAATGAAATCATGAGTAGTCATTGGTTTGGGCAGTATTCTGTAATATAGGCATTTATTTTACGTATATATGGGTGCGTGGCAAAATTCGTTTCTAAGAACGTCCGCACGAAGAATTCAACTTACATCCCCTATTTAACTCCCAAATTGTATTGTATTAAAATCTAAATAACATGAATAAACGAGTTCTTTTTAACGAATCCACAGTTTTGAGTCCCGAGAACTAACAGGAAATCATAGAAAATTTGGAAAATACATTTATTACTTCTACATCCGTATTTGACTAAAGTATTTTAACCTATCCTAAGATAGAAAAACCCATCGTTCTTTCATTCTTGTCTACTTCAACTAACGATAGGTTAAGGAAAAGGGTTAAATAAAAAAACAAAAAAATTCCAGTTTTTTATGAAGTGAAAAAAAAGCGATATCTGTGGAAAATTTTTCTTTTTTATTGCTTTATCTGATTAACGCAATAGGAATCGAACGAGTAAAGGATTTCCGTATCGATTTGCTAAGTTAAACAAGCGTCACCTTAATAATTTAATTATGGATTAACTATTTCAATTAAACCATTGTTACTGAAATAGAACAATCCATGGAAGTCCCCACTTGAAAGTAAATTTTATAGAATCTTTCCATAAAGTGACTCGAATATACGAATAACCTCTTCTCAAAATTGTTATCTAGATTTACAATTATTAATTCATTTTTGAAATTAGAGCAAAAATGGAAATACCTAAAAAAGCGGGTTCAAAGGAAAAAGGCATCTGTTACGGATCTAATTTACTTGACCTTTTATTAATGAGATTTGGCGAACATATAAAGGTATTAAAACGGATACTTTTCGTTATGGATATCATGAAGCATAAATAAAAAGCAGACCTTTTGCAGATTTCTGAAATGAAATATCTGAGCTAGCCTAGGTAGAAAGTATAAAAAAGGATTCGGATTAAGTTTCTTGTTCTTAGCTTTTATTTTACCCTACTAGAGTCTTGTCTGAAGAGACGTAATACCCTTGAATGAAGTCAATTACTAAATACCTTTTGTGTAGATTTTGTGTAGAATTGCAAATTTATTACTAATTCTAATTATAAGTACTTACCTTCACTATGAATATGAAAGAGCATGTTCCTACGATGAAAGGGTTGGACTACTTCTTTTTTTTATTCAAACTAGTGTGATCTATCTTCGTTATCCCTGCCCGAAAAATATATATATACATATCTCAATTGAGTTTGTAAAAAAGATATGGTTCAGACTCAAATCATCAAATCAGTAGTAGTAAAAAGTCAAAAGAAGAATCAACTTCTATCCAATACGCTAGCCTTTTGAAAAAAAAAAAAAAAAAAAAAAATATTTTTTTATTTATTCGCATATAATCCATATCTTCTGGGACGGAAGGATTCGAACCTCCGGATAGCGGGACCAAAACCCGTTGCCTTACCACTTGGCCACGCCCCACTTCGATTTATATTCTTCACTAATAAACACTACTGTTCGTAGTAGTGGTTCGTCAATTCCATCCAAAATTTCTAATAATTTTGAACAGGCATCAATATAGAATTATATAAAAATGGATTGATCATTACATCGAATTTAATTAAGATATAAGCTATTGTATGAAATTTGAATTTCTTCTATTTTGAATTGAAAATCGAAGGATTTTTGGTTGGGTAAGTTCAAATAAAAAGAAGGGTTTTTGAGTCTATTTTACTTTCTTCACTTTCCCTTATATCAATAACTCAATCAAAATCAATAACTCAATCAAAAAGCAATTATCTCCAAGAACAATAAATGTTATGCTTAATATCTTCAGTTTGAGCGGTATCTGTCTTAATTCTGACCTTTATTCGATTCATTTTTTATTTGCCAAATTACCCGAGGCCTACGCCTTTTTAAATCCAATTGTCGATCTTATGCCAGTTATACCTCTACTATTTTTTCTCTTAGCCTTTGTTTGGCAAGCTGCTGTAAGCTTTCGCTGAGATATTTAATGCTGTTCGAGAAAAAACTATCCTAGAAAACTGCATGTTTTCTTCAATAAAAAAATTCGAATAATTGATAAGATCCGATAGGGCTGATCTCTTGGTGCAGAAAAAGTTGCGCTAAATCTGGATCACCTCATTTCTTCATTCTGACCCTTTTTTCCAATGAAAAACTCTAGTGGGTTACCCAACAATTTACTAGAATTTTGTTTTGGAGATGAAAGACAAAAAGTCTTCTTCCAAAATATTAGAATTGAATTTTTTAAAATTCAGCTTTTAAAAACAGCTGAATTTCTTAGTATAAAAAAAGTTAGGATATGTGGTATAAAAACGGAGAATCTATTCTCTTTTTACAAAAAAAATGATATTGGAGATTGTGTAATGCTTACTCTCAAACTCTTCGTTTACACAGTAGTTATATTCTTTGTTTCTCTCTTCATCTTCGGATTCCTATCTAATGATCCAGGACGTAATCCTGGACGAGAAGAATAAAAAAATAGGAGAAGACTTTTTCCGTTCTTTTGCTTTATGATTTGCTTAGCATTTTTTCGATTTACTCCTTTAACTAGGAATTTTACTATAAAAAAAGGGTTTACTTTCCGATAAATATTATATTTATTAACGAAAATGAAAAGATAAATTCAACGGAAACGGAAAGAGAGGGATTCGAACCCTCGGTACGAATCACTCGTACAACGGATTAGCAATCCGACGCTTTAGTCCACTCAGCCATCTCTCCAATTGAAAAAGAATAAGTACTATGTTACATTACTTAACATGTATAAGGTAAGGATTGAAAAGATTTTTTCTTCGTTATTTTTCCTTTATTATATAGATCTAAATATAAAGAAAGTTTAACCGAAATCCCACCCTTTTTTTGATAAAGTAAGAGTAAGGGCTTTGTGATTCCCACGGCCTGGCCGCCTAGCCGGGCCTTTTTTTCTTTTAAAAATACTTTAGCCTAAACGGGACTATTCGCTTTTTTTACTAGATACTAGATATAGTTGGAACTACTTCCTAAAATTTAAAAGATCGTACCTTATTTTGTTTGATAAATGCTTTACGTGAAAAAAAGGGGGTTCCATTTTTTAATCGGGGATTCTTAGATCAGGTATTTTTAGGTTATAACTGAAATTATTTTTTCGAACCCTAATCGGTCCAAACCCCTCCAGCAAAAAAAGATCATTCGAATCCCTTTTTATTTTATTTTTTTATTTTATTAAATTTAAATAAATTTTATTTTATTAAATTTAAATAAAAATAAATAAAAATTATATTAATAATTAGAGTCACCTGACAAAAGGCAGAAACACTCTAAGTTTCATGATTTTTACGGATACTGTTAGAATGATTTTTTGTTCGACAAAAACCCATTTCTATACAATAATGACATTGTAGCGGGTATAGTTTAGTGGTAAAAGTGAGATTCGTTATATGAATCCCCTAATAGTTAAGGGGTCCTTCGGTTTTCTTTGTATTCCGAACAAAAACTTCATTTCTTAAGAAGGATTTAACCCTTTACCTCGCAATGACAAATTCGAGGACAAATCCACATTCTCGTGATTTTTATCCAAATTGAAAGTCGAAATTTGAAACTTGGATTATGAAATTACGAAACAGAATCTTTTTTGAATTGGATCACTACTTCCAATTGAATGAGTATGAGTAAAGGATCCATGGATAAGGAAAGTAAAAAAATTTCTAATCGTAACTAAATCTTCTATTTTTTATTTTTTATTTGTCGAGGGAAAATGGAAGCAAAATAGCTATAAAATGATGTCTTTGGTTTACTATAGACATCAAAATATTCCTTTAGCTCGGTAGAAAAGAAGACCTTTCCTCAGGATTCTCTCCACTAGAAATAGAGAACGAACTAACTAAAAAGATTTTTCTAATCTTACTCTTATAGAGGGATCATCTATAAAGCGAGCCGTCTTGAATACATTCAAGATCGAAAAGCTGACATAGATGGTATGGATCAAATTTTGTTACTTTTTTTCATTCCCAGCTTAGATCATGTAATTTCTCCATCTTCCATAAAGGAGCCGAATGAAACCAAAGTTTCATGTTCGGTTTTGAATTAGAGACGTTAAAAATCCTGAGTTGACGTCGACTATAACCCCTAGCCTTCCAAGCTACCGATGCGGGTTCGATTCCCGCTACCCGCCT